TATCTTAGGGAGTCTTTCTTGTATTGTATAGAATATAAAAAGTGCTCCTTCTACCTATTATTATGATATTACGACCCGATTGGATACAAAAAAACAAAAAAAGTAAAGGGACTCAAGATTTTTGATCTGTTCTCTATGAATACGATAAAGGCAGAAACGATTCGCATAGAAGAGAGACTTTGTGACCCATTTGTTAGTTGACTTCGTGGAATACAATTGAAGTGTGCAAGAGGGATTGTATTTATTAAGAATTAAGAACATGCGGATATAGCTATCTAGCTATTCGCGGATCACCTATCCAAGTTCTACTTGAGGCAACATGAGCCTTGTTATATCCTAATTTCTATTTGATATTCAATATATTCAATGAAAAGTTGAAGCACGGCAATTCCCATAATTTAGACATATCATATATAAATAAGATACCGGATTAGGTATATCTGCGTAACAATTTATGTTCTGGGGTTTACATATACACATAATTGTTGTTATAATTGTATTGCAATTGAAAAGCATTTTTTGTTTTGGCGGCATGGCCGAGTGGTAAGGCGGGGGACTGCAAATCCTTTTTCCCCAGTTCAAATCCGGGTGCCGCCTGATCAACTCGAAATATCTCTGTTGATAGAACATAAATCGCCAAATTATTGCCTAGCAAAAGCAGAGGAAAGGGATTAGAACTACCAATACTTGCTTGATTTTAAGAATATGGAGGTTCTATAAAAGACTGTTAATCCTTGCGACTAGGATTCAAGGGAAGATTCTAGTATAGAAGGATAGTAAGGGCTATCACGACTTCCAGTACTAGTGTAGTGTCTACTGACCGTTAGATAGTCAAATTCAAATGGGGAATCAAACAATTACAATATACAATCAATTCAATATAGTAGCGGTGTAATGTAAAGGGTGGAAGATACTTTGTATATAGACTCACGAGAGTCTCTGAATGCTCAGACCTTCACTCACTATTGGATTGGGGGAAAATTGGCTTTTCATAGATTCATAGAATAAAATAATTTTTTTTTCAACTTTTATTTTTGGTAACCCCCAGGCAAGAATATAATATAATAATAATGTAATATAATAGTAATAGGTGGTCTCCCGATTGTCTCTGTGAAACAATCGGGAGACCGTAAGGATTAGAGCAACGGGGAAGATAGAAATATGTAATAGATTGTGATCTATCTTGATTGCATATTGGTTTGTCTTATACTTAAGGAGGGCAACAAAAAACAACAAGGCTTACTATTCCTACATGTTCCATTACTAACATTCCTTTAAGAATTCCAAGAGAGTAACTGCGCGTCTTGCTTGGACTTAATGTTTCCCAATTTTACCAGAAATCATATTAGGAACTTGTTATGGGTGGATTTATTGGATTGGTTCATCAATAGCCTTCCTTCGGTCAGAATCCCTTTTTGACTCTGCGCCATTGATTCCGTTATTATTAGTGATCAATAATGGAAGAAATTCTTCATATTTATAGAGATAGGGGACATAATTCACATGGATATAGTAAGTCTTGCTTGGGCTGCTTTAATGGTAGTCTTTACATTTTCCCTTTCACTCGTAGTATGGGGAAGAAGTGGACTCTAGAGTCACTACTAATTTAATTGAGTTGAGTAATCAAACTGTATCAATAGTTTCATAGATCATTCTGCAAAGCGTTTAAAAAAAAAAATATCCCATTTCAAAATTATACTGGAATCCACCACTATCTTTTACAAATCTGAATAATTTCCCATAGAAGTCCTTGGCTCATCTGTTAATTGTTAATGACTCATTTTCTTTGTCGGACTGATAAAAAAGGATTACTGAGTTTCTTTTCTATATTCTAATTATATATTATATATGTCCAGACCATATCTTCTTCCATTGATTTGATTGTTTCGACAGCCCCCGGGACCCCTATTGGGAATAAAATAAGAAGAAACCCAGTAATTAGAACTGTAAAACATATAACACAGAAGAGTCAAATCAAAGTGGACATTCAATTATCTCGAATTGATCGGAATCACGACAAATCAAAAGGATGGATGTAGCAAAGAATTCGAATTGGGGTGCTATTTATATGTTATGTACATTATGCGTATGTGATTTATATAATATTAATATTATAATAAATAATAATAGACCTGGATGAATATACAATACATATTATTTATAGGTGGATCCTTATTCCTTATTAAGCCTATATCATTATACAGTCCGACTTTCTAACTTTATAGAATAATAGATAGTGTGGTAGAAAGGTTCATATATTTCTTTCTACCATACTATCAGATTTCATATACTGTTGATTCTAGTCCGCTCATATCATTTAAGACGTGGGATTTGAATCTCCTTTCATTTATTCCATCAATTGATAAGAACTAAGAAGTCAAACTTGATTCAAATTAATCATTTTGACTGATCGTTTTTACATAAATGATAAGTAAAAAAGCAGTAGGAATTAGAATGAACAATGCAGTAGCAATAAATGCGAGAATATTTACTTCCATAATTTTATCGTTTTTTTTTACTTCACAATAACTCGGGATCTAATCCCATAGAGATTCTCAATTTTTCTCCTGTAAATACCATGGGATGCAATTCACCCCGATGATATTAAACCGAATTAATATTATGAATAACAATATCTGAGCTATCAAATCGACTTATCATCGAGAATTCAATTTAAATAGTATAACATAGGAAGATCTTTTATACATTATACATACGGAATAAAAAAAATAGAATTCCTGATCCAATCAAGAATCCTGTTGAAATTTTCATTCTTTGTTTCTTTTCTACACCCTCCCGTCTTCTTTATAGAATCATATCTTTATAGAATCATGAGGTATCATCTGACCCATCTTACACTTTGTGTGATTGGTCACAAACCCAATCAATATCAATATAGTAGAAATAGTAGAAGTGAAATGGAAAAAAGAAGGAATTTCAATGAAGTTTGAAACTAAGTTTTTTATGATCTAATTTCCTTAGAAGACAAAGAGGTTTGATAAAGATGGGTCCCTGTATAAAAGATCTAATATTTTTTGACAAATTGACTATTTTGGAGTTTGTTCTTTCTTCGATAGAACCTTTCAATTCAATAGGAAGAAAAAAAAGATTATTCATTCCCTCATTAAGCCAAGAGTGGTAGATCCTTGTTTGATTTGATCTTTCTTTTATTAATATCCTCTTTCCTTGGATTGGTACTAGAACACATATCTAATATCCAAAATTCCGCGTGCAATTTGAATGAGATAGATAAAGAAATTGTTTTCCTATTAAGAATTGGGGTTATACAAACTCGGAGCTACAAGGGGGGGGATACCTTTAATCTTAAAAAGTATTCTGCCGGGATAACATAACTATGTTAAGGTTAATATATCGTACAATAAATGAATCCCAATCTTTGTATTGTTCCAGGAAAACATATGGGTATTTTCTTCTATTCCATGGATCAAGAGCAAGTGAAAAACCCGGACAAGTATGGTATCTCTTGGAATCTTGAATACGGTGCTACCAACAATTGTACCAATCTACATACGCCTCTCCCCCGTCAATCGATACTAATTGAATTTTTTGAAATTACCATATCTATATGTATATTTGTTCGATTAGAAATGCAAAACGACAACGGAAAGAAAAAAGAAATAAGGACCCAGCACTGGGAATTAGATCCTGCTCCGCGTCCCCCTTCACAGAAAATAGAGAGGTGAATTGATGGATTCATCAGATTCTAGGTCGGGACTGACGGGGCTCGAACCCGCAGCTTCCGCCTTGACAGGGCGGTGCTCTGACCGATTGAACTACAATCCCAGATAAATAAGGTGTACAACATACATATTTTTAATGATTTCATTCAAACTAGTTCAATTCTATCTAGAATCGTCGTCTTGTAACAGAGAACGCGTGATACATTAATATCTTCATGAATATAGACTTTAGTGAGAAGTGAGAACAACACAGATTGCTAGTAATCCTATTGTCAAATCAATTGATAATAGCTATTTTTTTTTTTTTTTTGAAAAAAGATTCTTTTCTTTATTCCTCCATATCAGACATTTCTAGAGGACAAGTTGGATATCCTCTCATGATGGATCGGCGAATTATTGGGCCGAGCTGGATTTGAACCAGCGTAGACATATTGCCAACGAATTTACAGTCCGTCCCCATTAACCACTCGGGCATCGACCCCGGAAGAATCAATTCGAGACTTATTGATAATCCATGAGCAACTTCTTTTCGTAGTACCCTACCCCCAGGGGAAGTCGAATCCCCGCCTCCTCCTTGAAAGAGAGGTGTCCTGAACCACTAGACGATGGGGGCATACCTGCCCGATCGCCATCATACTATGCTCATAGTATGAACAGTTTTTTGGAATTGTCAATATAATGTAATGGTGTGACTAAATTCGAGGAAGCTTTTCACCTTTCGCGATTCCTATAATTTTTTTATTCTTCACTCAAGGTTCATGAACCATTATCATTATATATAATTATATATAATTAATGAAGTAATGTTTAATGTTCTAATGAAGTATAGGATCCCCTCAGGGAGCGATCTGTCCGGCAAAAAAAAGATTAAACCCCACTCTTCGACTTTCACTCATTGATTCACGCATTGTTAAAATGAGATGTGCCTATCTTTATCTCAATCTCAAACTAAGACAGGAAATTAAGAAACGATAGAATTTCTATATGAAAGTTAGGTTCCGGGTATGGGTTGAATCTCTTCATCATATGATTCGATGAAATAGAAAATATCTTGGATCTATAGTCGAATTTTGTATCAATCAATTGAATTCAATTGAATCTCGTTCCGATGGGGGTCAATAAAAGCAAAGCAATTAGGTTTTCTCCCGGACTTCCTAAAAAAAAATGATTGTTTCTGAATGAGCCACTGTGGAGACATATACATATTTATATGTCCATATATTATATACATAGGTACATGCAGTAAACTCATAGTGGCCAGTGTCTCGCTCAGGAATTGAATCAAATGGGCCCTTTTAA